GCTAGTGTAGCTTAACTTTAAAGCATAGCACTGAAGATGCTAAGATGAGCCCTAATAAGCTCCACATGCATAAAGGCATGGTCCCGACCTTTACATCAGCTCTAACCCAAATTACACATGCAAGTATCCGCACCCCTGTGAGTATGCCCTCAATCCCCTAGCCTGGGGACGAGGAGCAGGAATCAGGCACAAATTTTTAGCCCAAGACGCCTAGCCTAGCCACACCCCCAAGGGGATCCAGCAGTGATAAACATTAAGCCATAAGTGAAAGCTTGACTCAGTAAGGGTTAAGAGGGCCGGTAAAACTCGTGCCAGCAACCGCGGTTAGACGAGAGGCCCCAGTTGATTACACCACGGCGTAAAGGGTGGTTAAGGAAATTAAATAAATAAAGCTGAATGGTCCTTTAGCCGTCATACGCTCTTAGAGATCCGAAATCCAAACACGAAAGTGGCTTTAATAAAACCTACCTGATTCCACGAAAACTGAGAAACAAACTGGGATTAGATACCCCACTATGCTCAGTCATAAACCAAGACACCAGTTCACAACGATGTCCGCCCGGACACTACGAGCACCAGCTTAAAACCCAAAGGACCTGACGGTGCCTTAGATCCCCCTAGAGGAGCCTGTTCTAGAACCGATTATCCACGTTAAACCTCACCACCCCTAGCAATATCAGCCTATATACCACCGTCGCCAGCTTACCCTGTGAAGGTATAAAAGTAAGCACAATGGGTAAAACCCAGAACGTCAGGTCGAGGTGTAGCAAATGCGGTGGGAAGAAATGGGCTACATTTTCTATTACAGAATAAAACGGATACGCAACATGAAATTTAATGCTTGAAGGAGGATTTAGTAGTAAAAGGGAAAAAGAGAGTCCCTTTGAACCCGGCTCTAAGGCGCGTACACACCGCCCGTCACTCCCCCCTGTCAAAATGCGCTAACATACCTTAAAAGCCAGCACAGACGAGGGGGGAAAAGTCGTAACAAGGTAAGTGTACCGGAAGGTGCACTTGGACAAAACTCAGGGTGTGGCTGAATAGTTAAGCATCTCACTTACACCGAGAAGACATCTGTGCAAGTCAGATCACCCTGAGCCAAACAGCTAGCTTAATTATTACACTAACAAAAAATATTAATAATAAACAACAACCTTAAATTAATAAATTAAACCATTCTTCACATCCTAGTATGGGCGACAGAAAAGATTAAACTAAAGCAATAGAAAAAGTACCGCAAGGGAAAGCTGAAAGAGAAATGAAACAAACCATATAAGCACTAAAAAGCAGAGATTAACTCTCGTACCTTTTGCATCATGATTTAGCCAGTATAATAAAGCAAAGAGACCTTTAGTTTTACACCCCGAAACCAGGTGAGCTACCCCGAGACAGCCTATTCATTTAGGGCAAACTCATCTCTGTGGCAAAAGAGTGAGAAGAGCTCCGGGTAGAAGTGACAGACCTACCGAACCTGGTGATAGCTGGTTGTCTAAGAAATGAATAGAAGTTCAGCCTCGTATACCTCAAATTTAAAAATAGAATTAAAAATAAGAGCAACACACGGGAGTTAGTTAAAAGGGGTACAGCCCTTTTAACACAGGATACAACCTTTAAAGGAGAATAAAGATCATAATAAACAAAACATAATGTTCTAGTGGGCCTAAAAGCAGCCATCTAAACAGAAAGCGTTAAAGCTCAAACAAAAACAGTTAATAATACTGATAAATAATCTTACTTCCCTAAAAGTACTAGACCAATTCATGCACCCATGAAAGAAACTATGCTAAAATGAGTAACAAGAAGAACATAACCTTCTCCTTGCATAAGTGTAAGTTAGATCGGACTAACCACTAACAATTAACGAACCCAATACAAGAGGGAACTGTGAATAATAAATTAAATAAGATCTCACAATCGACAATCGTTATCCCCACACTGGAATGCAAAACAAGGAAAGACTAAAAGAAAGGGAAGGAACTCGGCAAACACAAGCCTCGCCTGTTTACCAAAAACACCGCCTCCTGCAAAACAAATATAGGAGGTCCAGCCTGCCCAGTGACTTCAAGTTCAACGGCCGCGGTATTCTGACCGTGCAAAGGTAGCGCAATCACTCGTCCCTTAAATAAGGTCCTGTATGAATGGCTAGACGAGGGCTTAACTGTCTCCCCCTTCAGGTCAGTGAAATTGATCTATCCGTGCAGAAGCGGGTATAAATATACAAGACGAGAAGACCCTTTGGAGCTTCAGGTACAAGACTTACTTACGTTAAATAATCTAATCAAGGTATAAAACTTAGTAAAAATAAGACTTTACCTTCGGTTGGGGCGACCATGGAGGAAAAAATAGCCTCCAAGTGGATTGGACACATCCCAAAAACCAAGAGAAACATCTCTAAGTCACAGAACATCTGACCAATTATGATCCGGCTAAAAAGCCGATCAACGAACCAAGTTACCCCAGGGATAACAGCGCAATCCTCTCCAAGAGTCCATATCGACGAGGGGGTTTACGACCTCGATGTTGGATCAGGACATCCTAATGGTGCAGCCGCTATTAAGGGTTCGTTTGTTCAACGATTAATAGTCCTACGTGATCTGAGTTCAGACCGGAGTAATCCAGGTCAGTTTCTATCTGTAAAGCTACTTTTTTCTAGTACGAAAGGATTGAAAAAAGGGGGCCTATGCTAAAAGCACGCCCCACCTCAAATTTATGAGTGAAATAAATAAAATAAAGGGGGGCAATATGCCAACACCCAAAATAAGGGATACTGGGATGGCAGAGCTCGGTAATTGCAAAAGGCCTAAGCCCTTCAGCCAGGGGTTCAAGTCCCCTTCCCAGTTATGTTAGATATTTTAACAAACAACTTAATCAACCCCTTAGCTTACGCTGTGCCTGTATTACTGGCAGTAGCTTTTCTAACTTTAGTAGAACGAAAATTACTAGGATATATGCAACTCCGAAAAGGTCCAAACGTAGTAGGGCCTCGAGGATTACTTCAACCTATTGCTGATGGAGTTAAACTATTCATTAAAGAACCAGTCCGCCCCTCTGCATCATCCCCAATTTTATTTTTAGCAGCCCCTACAATTGCACTTATACTAGCAATGATATTGTGAGCGCCAATACCCATGCCACATCCCGTAGTAAATTTAAATCTTGGAATTCTATTTATTATAGCCTTATCAAGTCTGGCAGTTTACTCTATTCTAGCATCAGGATGAGCATCTAATTCAAAATACGCATTAGTCGGAGCACTACGAGCTGTAGCACAAACAATTTCATATGAAGTTAGCCTAGGATTAATTCTCTTATCAACAATTATTTTTTCAGGAGGCTACACACTTCAAACATTTAGCACAGCCCAGGAAAGCATGTGATTACTCCTTCCACTCTGACCCCTAGCCATCATATGGTTTATTTCAACCTTAGCAGAAACAAACCGAGCGCCATTCGACCTGACAGAAGGAGAATCAGAACTAGTATCAGGGTTCAACGTTGAATACGCAGGGGGCCCATTCGCCCTATTTTTCCTAGCAGAATACGCAAATATTCTACTTATAAACATACTATCAGCAATTCTGTTTTTAGGAACATCATATACACCAAGCACCCCAGAATTAACAACAATTAGTATTGTAATTAAAACCGCACTAGTAACTACCCTATTTCTATGAATGCGAGCATCATACCCACGATTCCGATATGATCAATTAATACATCTTATTTGAAAAAACTTCCTACCCATTACACTAACTCTTGTTTTATGACATGTTGCCCTAACAACCGCACTAGCAGGCCTACCCCCACAAAACTAAAGGAACCGTGCCCGAATGACTAGGGATCACTTTGATAGAGTGAATTATAGGGGTTAAAATCCCCTCAGTTCTTAGAAAAAGGAGGATCGAACTCCTACCAAAGAGATCAAAACTCTTCGTGCTCCCATTACACCACTTCCTAGATAAAATCAGCTAAATAAGCTCTCGGGCCCATACCCCGAAAATGATGGTTAGACCCCATCCTTTATCAATGAACCCCTATGTTCTCATAATTTTATTATCCGGCCTAGGCTTAGGAACTACCTTAACCTTTTCCAGCTCACACTGACTCCTAGCATGAATAGGACTAGAAATTAATACCTTAGCAATTATTCCACTTATAGCAAAGCAGCATCACCCACGAGCGGTAGAAGCAACTACAAAATACTTCCTAATTCAAGCTGCCGCAGCAGCAATAATTCTATTTACAAGCACAACAAATGCCTGAATTACAGGAGAATGAAATGTCATTACTATATCACACCCAATCACAAATACAGCCATTATTTTTGCCCTAGGACTTAAAATTGGACTAGCACCAATACATTTTTGATTAGCAGAAGTACTACAAGGGCTAGATCTAACAACAGGCTTAATCTTATCAACTTGACAAAAACTAGCCCCACTAGCATTATTTGTTCAAACAACCCAGACATCAGACCCAATACTAATTACATCACTAGGACTTCTATCCTCATTAGTGGGAGGATGAAGCGGACTCAATCAGACCCAACTTCGAAAAATCCTAGCTTACTCTTCAATTGCCCACATGGGATGAATAATCATTGTAATTCAGTACGCCCCACAACTGACCCTACTCGCACTAGGGATTTACATCTTTACAACATCAACAGTTTTCCTAACTTTAAAAATACTATCCACTACAAAAATAAATACAATCACAACTAGTTGACCGAAAAGTCCAATATTAATGGCCACAGCTACAATAGTGTTACTATCGTTAGGTGGTCTCCCACCACTAACAGGTTTTATACCAAAATGACTCATCCTCCAAGAACTAGCAAAACAAGGCCTCCCGGCCACCGCCACAGTCATAGCCTTAACCGCCCTATTAAGCTTGTTCTTTTACCTACGTTTATGCTACGCAATAACACTAACAACATCACCAAGCACAATCAACCACACACCACATTGACGAACAAAAACAAACCAACTTATATTACCTTTAACTACAACAACCATAATTGCTTTAGGAATACTACCGCTAACCCCAGCTATTCTAGCACTAGTAACATAGGGGCTTAGGATAATTAAGACCAAGGACCTTCAAAGCCCTAAGTAAAAGTTAAAATCTTTTAGCCCCTGAATAGGACTTACAGATATTACTCCGCATCTTCTGAGTGCAAGTCAAATGTTTTAACTAAACTAAAGCCCTTCTAGATGAGAGGGCCTCGATCCCACAAACTCTTAGTTAACAGCTAAGCGCTCAAGCCAGCGAGCATTCATCTACTTTTCCCGCCGCTTAACTCTAAGGCGGGAAAAGCCCCGGCAGAATATTACTCTGCCTCTCCGAATTTGCAATTCGACGTGTTATCACCGCGGGGCTTGGTAGTGAAGGGATTTGCACCCTTGTCCGCGGAGCTACAATCCGTTACCTGTTACTCGGCCACCCTACCTGTGATAATCACGCGCTGACTATTCTCTACTAATCACAAAGACATTGGCACCCTTTATTTTATATTTGGTGCCTGAGCCGGAATAATAGGGACCGCCCTAAGCCTTATAATTCGTATTGAACTTGGTCAACCAGGAATGTTTTTTGGTGATGATCATTTTTATAATGTTGTAGTTACTGCCCATGCCTTCGTAATAATTTTCTTCATGGTGATACCAATTCTGATTGGTGGCTTTGGAAATTGACTAGTACCACTTATACTTGGTGCCCCAGACATGGCATTTCCCCGAATAAATAACATAAGCTTCTGACTTCTTCCGCCATCAGCCATGCTACTATCAGCTTCTGCTGGTTTAAGCGGTGGTGCCGGAACAGGATGAACTGTATACCCCCCTCTCGCAGGCGTTGTCGCCCACCCAGAAATGGCTGTAGACCTGGTAATTTTCTCACTTCACCTAGCCGGTGTTTCATCTATTCTAGGGGCAATTAATTTCATTACTACAATTATTAACATAAAACCTCCAGCCATCTCTCAGTATCAAACCCCACTATTTGTATGAGCTGTTTTAGTAACAGCTGTGCTTCTCCTTTTATCACTTCCAGTACTTGCTGCTGGTATCACAATACTTCTTACAGATCGAAATCTTAATACCACATTCTTTGACCCATCAGGAGGGGGAGATCCAATCCTTTATCAACACTTATTCTGATTCTTTGGACACCCAGAAGTTTACATTCTCATTTTACCAGGATTTGGTATTATTTCTCACGTTGTAGCCTACTATGCAGGCAAAAAAGAACCATTTGGATATATGGGTATGGTTTGAGCTATTATAGCAATCGGACTATTAGGCTTTATTGTATGAGCCCATCACATATTTACTGTTGGAATAGATGTAGATACTCGCGCATATTTCACCTCTGCTACAATAATTATTGCCATTCCAACAGGTGTAAAAGTGTTTAGCTGATTAGCCACACTTCATGGTGGAGCTATTAAATGAGAAACACCCCTTCTATGAGCACTAGGCTTTATCTTTTTATTCACCGTCGGTGGTCTAACAGGAATTGTTCTAGCTAACTCATCACTAGACATTGTACTACATGATACATACTATGTAGTTGCACACTTCCACTATGTCTTATCTATAGGAGCTGTTTTCGCCATTATGGCAGGCTTCGTACACTGATTCCCACTATTTACAGGATACACCCTAAATAATGCTTGAACAAAAATTCACTTTGGAGTAATATTTATTGGAGTAAACTTAACATTCTTCCCACAACACTTCCTAGGTCTAGCAGGTATGCCACGACGATTCTCAGATTACCCAGACGCCTATGCGTTATGAAACGTAGTATCATCTATTGGGTCAATAATGTCTTTAGTCGCAGTAATCATATTTATATTTATTCTATGAGAAGCCTTCGCCGCTAAACGAGAAGTTCTTTCAGTTGAACTAACCACAACAAACGCGGAATGACTTCATGGCTGCCCCCCACCATACCACACATTTGAAGAACCAGCATTTGTTCAGGTTCAATCAAACTAACGAGAAAGGAGGGAATTGAACCCCCATGTACTGGTTTCAAGCCAGTCGCATAACCACTCTGCCACCTTCTTATAAGATATTAGTAAAGTAAATTACACCATCTTGTCAAGATGGAATCACAAGTTAAACTCTTGTATATCTTAAACCAAGACTTAATGGCACAGCCTATACAACTAGGATTCCAAGACGCAGCATCACCTGTAATAGAAGAACTCCTTCGCTTCCATGATCATACTTTAATAATTGTTTTTTTAATTAGCACTCTAGTTTTATACCTCATTACCGCTACAGTATCAACTAAACTCACAAATAAATATATCCTTGACTCACAACTTCTTGAAGTAGTGTGAACTATTCTCCCAGCCGTAGTATTAGTTATAATTGCCTTCCCATCACTACATATTTTATATCACACAGAAAAATTAGGTGTTCCATATGTAATAATTAAAGCCACAGGATATCAGTGATACTGATCTTATGATTATATAGATTACGAACTATTAGCATTTGACTCACGAATGGTTAATACCAAAGATCTAACCCCTGGAATACTACGACTATTAGAAGTAGACAATCGAATAGTAATACCACAAAATCTTTTAACTCGCGTATTCGTATCTGCCACAGACGTTCTCCACTCCTGAGCTGTACCATCATTAGGAATCAAAATAGACGCAGTACCAGGCCGACTTAATCTAGTAGACTTTTCAACATCTCGGCCAGGCGTATTTTACGGACAATGCTCTGAAATCTGCGGCGCCAATCACAGCTTTATGCCTATTGTAATTGAATCTGTACCAAAAATCCTCTTTGAGGACTGAGCATATGATACAAACAAATCATTCTCATCGGGATGCTAAAATTGGATAGCATTGACCTTTTAAGTCAAAATTTGGTGATTACCGACCACCTCCGATGGATGCCCCAGCTCAACCCAAACCCATGGTTCGCAATTCTTGTTTTCTCATGAATTATCTTTCTTACTATTATTCCCACAAAAATTATAAATCACATCCAACCAAATGACCCCACCCTAATTTCATCTAAAGAATATAAAAATAACTCTTGAACCTGACCATGATAGCAAGCTTCTTTGATCAATTCTCAAGCCCATACCTTGCAGGTATTCCACTTATTGCTATTGCAATCGCACTTCCTTGAGTTCTATTTCCAACACCATCATCACGATGAATTAACAACCGACTAATTACCATACAAGTATGATTAACTGGTCGATTTACAAACCAACTTTTATCTCCATTGAATGTTAAAGGACATAAATGAGCACTTGTATTAGCCTCATTAATAGTATTTATTATTACAATTAATCTTCTGGGCCTACTCCCATACACATTTACCCCGACAACACAACTATCACTCAATATAGGCCTAGCTGTACCGCTATGACTCGCTACAGTTATTATTGGTATACAAGACCAACCAACAATTGCCCTTGGTCACCTCCTACCAGAAGGGACCCCTATCCCCCTAATTCCAGCATTAATTATCATCGAAACAATTAGCCTATTCATCCGACCACTAGCACTAGGGGTCCGACTCACTGCTAACCTAACAGCAGGACACCTACTGATTCAACTAATCGCTACAGCAGTTTTTGTCCTAATACCAATAATGCCAACAGTAGCAATTCTAACAGCCACAGTATTATTTCTTCTTACTCTATTAGAAATTGCCGTAGCAATAATTCAGGCTTATGTATTCGTACTCCTGCTAAGCCTCTACCTCCAAGAAAACATTTAATGGCTCACCAAGCACACGCATATCACATAGTCGACCCAAGCCCATGACCTTTAGTTGGAGCTGTAGCCGCTCTATTTACAACATTTGGCCTAGTAATTTGATTCCACCACCACTCAATCACATTAGTTATTATTGGACTAGTTTTAATACTATTAACTATACTTCAATGATGACGAGATATTATTCGCGAAGGAACCTTTCAAGGTCATCACACACTGCCAGTACAAAACGGCCTACGATATGGAATAATTTTGTTTATTATTTCCGAAGTATTCTTCTTCTCAGGATTCTTCTGAGCCTTTTATCATCTAAGCTCCCTAACAACATCTCTCCCTGGAGCCTGACCTCCAACAGGACTCTTACCACTCAACCCACTTGAAGTACCACTTCTTAATACAACAGTCCTCCTAGCATCCGGCGTATCAGTCACATGAGCCCACCACAGCCTAATAGAAGGGGAACGAAAACAAACTATTCAATCCCTAGCACTAACAATTATTTTAGGACTTTATTTTACAGCCCTACAAGCCATAGAATACTACGAAGCACCATTCACAATCGCAGACGGCGCATACGGCTCAACATTCTTCATGGCCACAGGATTTCACGGATTACATGTTATTATTGGCTCAACCTTCTTAGCAGTATGCCTTCTACGACAAATCAAATACCACTTCACATCAGAACACCACTTCGGCTTTGAGGCTGCCGCCTGATATTGACACTTCGTTGACGTAGTATGATTATTCCTCTACGTATCAATCTACTGATGAGGCTCATAATCTTTCTAGTATTAATTTAGTACAAGTGACTTCCAATCACCTAGTCTTGGTTAAACTCCAGGGAAAGATAATGAATTTAGCTGTAACTATTTTTATGATTATAACAATTCTATCCTTAGTTTTGGCAATCGTATCCTTCTGACTACCACAAATAAATGCTGACGCACAAAAACTATCACCATACGAATGTGGCTTTGACCCACTAGGATCAGCCCGCCTACCCTTTTCTTTACGATTTTTCCTGGTAGCAATTTTATTTCTTTTATTTGACCTAGAAATTGCCCTGCTTCTTCCCCTTCCATGAGGAACTCAACTTCAAAACCCGGTCGAAACACTTTTTTGAACTGCAATAGTCCTAATTCTACTAACCGTAGGTTTAATTTATGAATGAATCCAAGGTGGATTAGAATGGGCAGAATGGGGAGTTAGTCCAAAATAAGACTCTGATTTCGGCTCAGAAGATCGTGACTAAACCCACGACTCCCTTATGACACCAACACACTTTAGCCTCAACGCAGCATTTTTACTAGGGTTAACAGGACTTACATTCCACCGAGTCCACCTACTCTCTGCACTACTTTGCCTAGAGGGGATAATACTATCCCTATTTATTGCTCTAGCCCTATGAGCCCTCCAGTTAGAATCAACAAGCCTATCTGCGGCACCGATATTAGTGCTCGCTTTCTCCGCCTGTGAAGCAAGCGCTGGTCTAGCACTGCTAGTTGCAACAGCCCGAACACATGGGTCTGATCATCTGCAAAACCTTAACCTCTTAAAATGCTAAAAGTATTAATTCCAACAATCATATTATTACCAACAATCTGACTATCATCTCCCAAATGATTATGAACAACTACAACAATAAATAGCTTTCTAATCGCCTTCATTAGCCTCACATGATTAAAATGAGACTCAGAAACAGGGTGAGCTAATTCTAATACTATTTTAGCCACAGACCCATTATCCACGCCACTCCTAGTTTTAACATGTTGACTTCTCCCACTAATAATCCTGGCTAGTCAAAATCATATACGCCCAGAACCTGTTACCCGACAACGATTCTTCATCATACTTCTAACAACCCTACAAATCCTACTAATTATAGCGTTTGGCGCCACAGAACTTATTATGTTTTACATTATGTTTGAAGCCACACTTATTCCAACACTAATTATTATTACCCGCTGAGGAAACCAAGCAGAACGCCTCAATGCAGGAACCTATTTCCTATTTTATACCCTCGCCGGTTCACTGCCACTATTAGTGGCATTAATACTACTTCAACAAACCACAGGAACACTATCAATATTACTATTTCAATACACTAAGCCTATTCTAACAACCGCTCTTGGTCACAAACTATGATGAGCTGGTTGTTTAATCGCATTTCTAGTAAAAATACCACTATACGGAATACACCTTTGATTACCAAAAGCCCATGTTGAAGCTCCAGTAGCAGGATCAATAGTCCTAGCAGCGGTGCTTCTAAAACTAGGTGGCTATGGAATAATACGAATAATAGCAATATTAGACCCCTTATCAAATAAACTAGTATACCCATTTATTATTGTAGCTCTATGAGGAGTTATTATAACAGGATTAGTTTGTTTACGGCAAACAGATCTTAAATCACTAATCGCTTATTCATCTGTTGGTCACATAGGCCTGGTCGCAGGGGGAATTCTAACCCAAACTGTATGAGGGTTCACAGGAGCTATCATTCTAATAATCGCTCATGGACTAACATCCTCAGCACTCTTCTGCTTAGCTAACACATCATATGAACGCACACATAGCCGAACTATAATTCTAGCTCGAGGGTTACAAATAGTATTACCACTAGCAACAGCTTGATGGTTCGTAGCTAACCTAGCCAACCTAGCAATACCACCACTTCCTAACTTAATAGGAGAACTTATAATTATCACCACACTATTTGACTGATCACCATGAACAATTGCACTTACAGGCGCAGGAACGTTAATTACAGCAAACTACTCCTTATACATGTTCCTCACATCCCAACGAGGACCGGTCCCAGAACATATTATAAATATTTCCCCATCTCACACCCGAGAACACCTTCTAATGGCCCTACATCTAATACCATTATTCCTCCTTGTACTAAAGCCAGAATTGATTTGAGGATGGTGCTACTAGTAAGTTTAGTTTAACCTAAAATTTTAGATCGTGACTCTAAAGATAGGGGTTAAAATCCCCTCACTCACCAAGAAAGAGCAAGAAAACAATAAGTACTGCTAACACTTATTCCCAGGGTTAAACTCCGTGGCTTTCTCATTTCTAAAGGATAATAGTCAATCCATTGGTCTTAGGAACCAAAAACTCTTGGTGCAAATCCAAGTAGAAATTTATGATCAAAACAATCTTACCAACCTCACTCATTTTAATCTTCGCAGTATTAATATACCCACTATTAAAGTCAAAACAATCAACCTCCCAAGCCTGAAAAACTGTACAAATCGCATTCTTAATTAGTCTTATACCACTTATAATTATACTACACCAAGAATCAGACTATGTTGTATCATGCGGAAACTGAATAAGCATACAAGCATTTAAAGTGAACCTCAGCTTCAAGTTAGATTACTACTCTATTATATTTACCTCAGTAGCACTATACATTACTTGATCAATTTTAGAATTCGCATCATGATATATGGACTCTGACCCCAAAAAAGAAATATTTATAAAATATCTTATTTTATTCCTAATAGCAATAATTATTCTGGTAACAGCCAACAATTTATTTCAACTGTTTATTGGATGAGAAGGTGTAGGTATCATATCATTTTTACTTATCGGATGATGATTCGGTCGAACAGACGCCAATACAGCAGCCCTTCAAGCTATTATTTATAACCGAATAGGAGATATTGGATTTATTTTAAGCATAGCCTGATTTGCAACACAAATAAACTCATGGGATATTCAACAAATTTTTTTACTATCAAAAGACTTTGATATAACGATCCCTTTAATTGGATTAATCATCGCAGCCACAGGAAAATCTGCCCAATTTACCCTACACCCATGACTACCTTCAGCCATAGAAGGTCCTACTCCAGTATCTGCCCTACTACATTCTAGCACTATAGTTGTCGCCGGAATCTTTTTACTTGTCCGACTCCACCCTATCATAGAAAATAATAAACTAGCATTAACTATCTGTTTATGCTTAGGAGCATTAACAACACTATTTGCAGCTACTTGCGCCTTAACCCAAAATGATATTAAAAAGATTGTTGCATTCTCAACATCAAGCCAACTAGGACTAATAATAGTCGCAATTGGATTAAACCAACCACAACTAGCATTTTTCCATATTTGCACACACGCCTTTTTTAAAGCCATACTATTCCTTTGTTCTGGAGCAATCATTCACAGCCTAAGCAATGAACAAGACATCCGAAAAATAGGAGGGGCATATCACACAATACCAATAACCACAAATTACTTAGTTCTTGGTAAACTAGCACTCATGGGTACACCGTTCTTAGCCGGATTCTTCTCAAAAGACGCCATCATTGAAGCCATAACCTCATCTTATTTAAATACCTGAGCCCTAATAATAACAGTCATCGCTACATCTTTCACCGCAATCTATAGTTTCCGAATAATTTACTTTGTTTCCCTTAACAACCCACGGTATAAAGCCCAAGAACCTATTAATGAAGAACACATTCCAATCAATACTATCCGACGACTCGCTTGAGGAAGTATCATTGCAGGATTAATTATCTCCTACACTATAATTCCATGTAAAACACCAACACTAACCATACCACTTTATCTAAAAATAACAGCTATTTTAGTAACAATTATTGGAATTATAATCGCTATAAAAACCACCTCAGCAGCCAATATAGTTAATGAAAATTCCCCCTCAAGCACAATATACCACTTTTCTGTATCACTAACATTCTTTACAATACTTCACCGAATTCTTCCAATACAAAAACTAACAACAGGTGAATCAGTCGCTATTAAAATTGAAAAATCATGAGCAGAGCTATTTGGCCCATGCGGAATCGCACTTAACCTATTAACAACTATACTTCACGTTAAAGAGAATCGAACAACAACTATTAAATCCTACTTAGCTGTGTTTTTAATTTCATTCTTTATTAAAGCCATTTTCCTAAAAATTAACTTTTAAATAGCCCGAAGAACATTATAACTTAGCCCACGCGTTACTTCTAATACAACAAAAAGTGTAAGAAGCAGAACCCAAGCACAAGTAACTAATATTCCACCGCCTCATGAATATATAACAGCCACCCCTCCAATATCCGCACGCAAAATTGAAAATTCTTTAAGACTATCAACAACAACTAAAGACCCCTCATATCAATCACCTAAGAAAAACTCCGCCACAACACCAACAGCTAAAATATAAACCCCCACACGTAAGACTACAAAACGACCCCCTCAAGCCTCAGGAAACGGCTCAGCAGACAAAGCCGCTGAGTAAGCAAAGACTACGAGCATTCCACCAAGATAAATTAAAAAGAGAACTAAAGATAAAAATGAACCCCCACAACCAATTATAATCCCACAACCAACCCCCGCAACAGTAACTAGACCTAAAATAGCAAAATAAGGGGTTGGGTTAGAAGCAATACCAATTATTCCCAACACTAAAAGCACTAATAAAAGACACAAACCATAAGTCATATTATTCTTATTCGGACTTTAACCGAAACCAGTGACTCGAAAAACCACCGTTGTAGTTCAACTACAAGAACAATTTTTAATGGCAAGCCTACGAAAAACACATCCACTAATTAAAATTACTAACGACGCACTAATTGACCTACCAACACCTCTTAACATTTCAGTATGATGAAACTTTGGATCTTTACTTGGGCTATGCATAGCCACACAGATCCTAACAGGGTTATTTCTAGCTATACACTACACCTCTGATATCGCAACAGCATTCTCATCAGTAATTCATATTTGCCGAGATGTTAACTATGGGTGAGTTATCCGCAACATACACGCTAACGGCGCATCATTTTTTTTCATCTGCCTATATATTCATATTGCCCGAGGCCTTTACTATGGATCATACCTCTACAAAGAGACTTGAAACATTGGTGTAGTCCTTTTCCTATTAGTTATAATGACTGCCTTTGTCGGATACGTTCTCCCATGAGGACAAATATCATTCTGAGGGGCTACAGTTATTACAAATCTTTTATCAGCCGTACCATACATAGGAGACACTTTGGTGCAATGAATCTGAGGTGGGTTTTCAGTAGATAATGCAACACTTACACGATTCTTCGCATTCCACTTCCTATTACCATTTGTTGTAGCCGCCATAATCATTCTTCACCTACTATTTTTACACGAAACAGGATCAAATAACCCAATTGGATTAAACCCAAACATAGACAAAATCTCATTTCACCCATACTTTTCTAATAAAGACCTACTAGGATTTGCTATGATAATATTTGCTCTAGCATCACTAGCGTTATTTTCACCTAACCTTCTAGGAGATCCAGAAAACTTTACTCCAGCCAACCCACTAGTTACTCCACCTCACATTAAACCAGAATGATATTTCCTATTCGCCTACGCCATCTTACGATCCATCCCAAATAAACTAGGAGGAGTACTAGCACTACTATTTTCAATTCTTGTGCTATTAGTAGTACCAATCCTCCACACCTCAAAACAACGAGGATTAACATTCCGCCCAATTACCCAATTCCTATTTTGAACTTTAGTAGCAGATATACTTGTATTAACATGAATTGGCGGAATGCCAGTAGAAGACCCATACATTCTTATTGGACAAGTAGCATCAGTCCTCTATTTTGCACTATTCTTAGTATTTTTCCCAATTGCAGGACTCCTAGAAAACAACAACCTAAAACTAACTTGCCCTAGTAGCTTAATTTTCAAAGCATCGGTCTTGTAATCCGAAGATCGGAGGCGAAACTCCTCCCTAGCGCCAGCTACCAAAAGAGAGAGATTTTAACTCACACCCCTGACTCCCAAAGCCAGAATTCTAAACTAAACTATCTTCTGAAAAACCCGCAACGTAAATTTTATACCATGCTCTGCCACAACGCACAGCTATTAAATATAAGCTATTATAATTAATAATCCATTAGATTATATTTATAGATATTATATGTATGTATTAGTACATACTATGTATTATCACCATACTCTTATTGTAACCATAAAGCATGCACTATCTATTAAATATAAGCTATTATAATTAATAATCCATTAGATTATATTTATAGATATTATATGTATGTATTAGTACATACTATGTATTATCACCATACTCTTATTGTAACCATAAAGCATGCACTATCTATTAAATATAAGCTATTATAATTAATAATCCATTAGATTATATTTATAGATATTATATGTATGTATTAGTACATACTATGTATTATCACCATACTCTTATTGTAACCATAAAGCATGCACTATCTATTAAATATAAGCTATTATAATTAATAATCCATTAGATTATATTTATAGATATTATATGTATGTATTAGTACATACTATGTGTTATCACCATACTCTTATTGTAATTATAAAGCATGTAATATAATCAAGTTAATCCCCATATATGTAAGAGATCACCAACCAGCTTATATAAATATATATCATGCATGATAGAACCAGGGACACAAAACTAAGGGTTGTTAAGAAATGAATTATTCCTGGCATTTGGCTCTACATCTCATGTACATCGCTACAAGACCCCCACTAGTGAGCGGTAAACGGCATCTGATTAGTCAGATGTGTTAAACATACGACGCATTACCCCACATGCCTGGCGTTCTTTTATATGCAAGGGGTGATCTTTTTTAGGTCTCCTTTCATCAATCATATCAGAGTGCAAATACAAATGTTTATCAAGGTTGTACAGGTTACTTGTATGTGATAATATATATTAATTATCGGAAGACATAATATAAGACTCATTAACTTTTAATTCAGGTGCATACATAAACATTATTTCCTTGTTAATACATATAGTGATTATCCCCTCTTGATTTTTCGCGCGACAAACCCCCTACCCCGTTACGCTCAGCGAATCCTGTTATTCTTGTCAAACCCCGAAAGCAAGACAGGCCCGAGAACGTATAGGTCAATAAGTTGAAAATAAGATGACCATATTAATTGTATATATATATATGCATATATCACTAATTATATTATAAATAACCTATTTTCAAAAACCTAAAAAACTCAATAAAAAATTTTAATCGTGCCCGCAATGCTAAAATTTCTAATATTATATTAAC